CCATTACAAAAGCCAACTCAACCTTATTGCAAAAAAAAGATAACATAAGCTAAATGGTAAAAACCTTTTTCAAGTTAAAGACATAAGTCGATCATAACGCATTCGAGGAAGCCTACCACGAACTCATAAAATAAAAAAAGAAACTAAACCACCAAAAAAAACACACAAAAAAAAAAATCCAAAACCCCCAACAAACAAAACAGACGAAAAAACTCTTATAACTAAAATACTACCATACTCTGCTAAAAAAAGAAGGGCAAACGCTCCAGCACCATACTCAATATTAAAACCAGAGACCAACTCAGACTCCCCCTCAGCAAAGTCAAATGGAGCACGATTAGTTTCAGCAAGTACTGTCACCAGCCATACCACAAAAACAGGTCCTAACACAAAAGAAACAAAAAAAAAAAAATTTTGGATTCTCCCATAATAAAAAAAACAAAAACTCCCTACAACAAACACACAACTTAATAAAACTAAAACCATTCTTACCTCATAAGAAATAGTTTGCGCCACTGCCCGTAAAGCCCCAAGTAAAGCATACTTAGAATTTGAAGACCATCCAGCAAACAAGGTAGAATACACCCTTAAACTAGAAATACACAAAAAAACAAATACTCTAAAGTAAGAAAAAACAAAAGTTCTCCTTCATCTAGGAACTAAAAACCAAAGAGCTAAAGCTAAAAACAAACTAAAAATAGGAGAAAACAAAAAAAAAAAAAAATTTACAGAATAAAGCTGCACACGCTCCTTAGAAAAAAGTTTAATAGCATCAGCAAAAGGCTGAAAAATCCCCAAATAACCAACCTTATTCGGCCCCTTTCGAAGCTGAATATACCCCAAAACTTTACGCTCTAACAAAGTAAAAAAAGCTACAGCTAACAAAAGGCAAACATCGTTGACTAAAATTGAAAAAAAACACCTCATTTACTAAAGAGACATACGTCTATATTTAGAGCTTAAATCTAAGGCACTACTCTGCCACTTTAATTAATATTTATAGCGTGTGATACTCACATTTTTTGTTCCTAAAACAAATACATTACTCTGCCAACGCCACACAAAAAAATACTCAATCCTTTCGTACTAGAGAATTTTATAAATTATTGAAGATAGAAACCAACCTGGCTCACGCCGGTCTGAACTCAACTCACGTAAGGTTTTAAAGGTCGAACAGACCTACCCGAATAGCTGCTACACCAAAAGGTAACCATAAGTCAACATCGAGGTCGCAATCTTTTTTTTTAATAAGAACTCATAAAAAAAATTACGCTGTTATCCCTTTGGTAGCTTAGTCCATCACTCGAAACCTCCGGATCAAAGTAAAAAAGGAAGATCCTCTCTTCCTTGGTCGCCCCAACCAAATTAAAAATAATTAARAAAAACATCATTAATAAAGCTCAAAAGGGTCTTCTTGTCCCCCAACTAAATCCTAGCTTCTTCACTAAAAAAGCAAATTCTTTTTTTCTCCAAAATAAAGCAGACATCTTGTTATCCCATTCATTCCAGCCCTCAATTATAGAGCAAATGATTATGCTACCTTTGCACGGTCAAATTACCGCGGCTATTTATTTACCACTGAGCAGAAAACATCTTTTATAAAACACCAAAAGACTATGTTTTTGAAAACAGTCAGAAGTCTTTTTGCCGAATTCATAAAAAAGAAAAAAACAAAATACTAATTTTAACATTCTTTTTCTTACAAAAAAAATCAATAAAAGGCCTCTAAAAAAGAAAAATATGAGTAAACTGAAATATTAGTTATTACACATTTTTAAACAAAAGAAACTTTTATTCCTAAGTTTATTCTTCAAACAAAAAATTTATTCAAAAAAAAAGAGATTACCCCCTTTTTTAACCTCTTAAAAGCTTAAAAGACCAACTAGCTATCAAAAAAATCGAAACATCTCATTACAACCTAAAGGTAAAAGGAAATTATTGAAATAATTTTCCCGAAGTGCTAAACATCCTTATAAGTTTCTTTTTCTTTCTAGAAAATAAACACTACTCTATTCTAGTAAAACCATGATACAAAAGGTAAAAGCCTCCATCAAATCTTATAACAAACTTATGCTCACCCTTAACAGTAACAATATAAAAAAGTTAAAACTTTTAAAAAACAATATTTCGAAAAAACAAAAAAAACAATAAAAACTTTTCAAGAGAGGATAGTATAAATCCCTCTTTTCAACGTAAGTGAAAAACATCATTAATGCTTTCTCTTGAAACTAGCAGCAACTTCCGTTACAACTACTATGTTACGACTTATCTTTCTTATCAGAAAGAGCGACGGGCGATTTGTGCACACTTCAAGCCTAATTCAAACAACCTCTCTAAAAATAGTTTACTATTAAGTCCAATTTCAAAAAAATTTTCAATTTTTATCCAAAAAATTAACCAAATGTAGCTCATCTCTTCTTTTCCATAAGCTGCACTTTGACTTGACGTAAAAGCATAAGCTCTAAAGCCAACTTTAACGTTCTAAAAAGTAAGCTGACGACAGAAGTATACAAACAAGTAGAAAAAGTAAAATAAAACGAGGATTATCAATTACAGAACAAGCTCCCCTAAAAGGATATAAAGAACCGCCAAGCTTTTTAGGTTTTTAACAACAATAATACCTAGGACAAAAATTATAATTTTAAAATAATGGGGTATCTAATCCCAGTTTTTGCTTAAAACTTTAAAGCCATAAATCAACACCCAGAGAACTAAAAAAAAAAAATTTTCATTTTACCGAAAAACAAAAAAATTTTCTCCAACCCCTTTTCCTTAAACTTATTTTCTCCCAAAAAATTTAATTAGAAAAAAATGTATAACCGCAGCAGCTGGCACACAATTAGCCTTGTCTTACTTCTATTTCTAAATCCAAAATTATTTGAAACAATTAATACTTTTCACTGAAGCTACACCAAAACTCTTTAAGAGCTACTCAAAATATTGGAAAGCTGAAACTCTCATGTAAAACATAGAAAAAACTAAACACTTTCCAAAGCCAAAAATAATAAAAGAGATGCCTCATTTTTGGGGTATGAACCCAACAGCTTACATTAGCTTATTTTATCAAGCCTTAGTACACTATACACCCCTCTTAATCTGCAATTAAGCGTTGTTACTCAACTATAAAGCCAAAAAGAATGCTCATCAGAATATAATACTAAAAGCAAAGAAAAAATATACCCCTGTACTAAACAAATTCCAAACTCAAAAACAAAATAGAACCTCTCAATAAAAAACAAAAAAACCCCAGAAACAACTCCAGAACAAAACATAGCACCAACTAAATAAGTACCAATTAAACCAATAACAATATGTCCAGCCCCTATATTAGCAGCTAAACGAACAGACAAAGTAATCGGACGAACAGCCACCCTTACCGTCTCAACAAGAACTAAAAAAGGATTTAACGCAGCTGGCGCACCAGAAGGTAAAAAATGAGAAAAAAACCCAATTGGCCTTCAAAATAACCTTGACAATAAAAGCCTAAACCACAAAGGAACCGCAACAGAAAAAGTAATAACTAAATGGCTAGTTCCTCTAAAAACATAAGGAACTAAACCTAAAAAGTTACAAAAAACCAAAAAAAAAAAAAATTTAGCAACAAAAAAAGAAAACCCACGAATATCACCACCTACACTTCGTCTAGATTGCCCTCATAAATACTCAACAAACAGAGACAAACAGTTCACCAAACGAGTACCCCCTACTCAAAACACACTAACAAAACAAAAAAAAAGAAAAACACAAAAAAATCAAATAAAAAATCTACCAACAACATTACCATTCTGCTCATCAAAAGAAGAAAAAATATCCCTTAACATAAAAACTCCCACTTCCAATATAGCCTATTTACTCGCTCTACTCTATCAGAAGAACTAATAAAAAAGAAAGAAAAAGACTTTTTTATAGCCCACCAAAACCCAACTATTATCAACATAAAAAAACCAAAAAAAAAAAGGGGAATCATCACTCATCTTAAAGGAGAAATTTGAGGCACCAAAAAGTACTTAAAACCAAGCATCCTAAGAACGACAAACTTACATTTTTATTAAACTAACTTTTTAAAAACTAAGAACTAGCTCTCTTAACCCAAGAAATGAAGTCAGAAACACTAACAGACTCAACAACAATAGGCATAAAAGAATGATTAGCACCACAAATTTCAGAACACTGCCCATAAAAAACACCACTTCGAGAACAAAAAAAACTTAACTGGTTCAAGCGCCCTGGAACAGCATCAGCCTTTACACCCAAAGAAGGCACAGTCCAAGAATGCAAAACATCAGCAGCAGTCACTAACACACGAACGTCAACAGAAAAAGGAACCACAGTACGATGATCAACTTCCAATAAACGATAATCACCAGAAACTAAATCCTCCCTAGCAAGCATATAAGAATCATATTCAACATCAACAAAGTCAGAATATTCATAAGACCAATATCACTGGTGCCCTACAACTTTCAAAGTCAAAGCACTATCATTAATCTCATCAAGCAAATACAAAAGCCGTAAAGAAGGTAAAGCCAAAAAAACCAAAACAACTGCAGGCAACAACGTCCAAACAGCCTCAACTTCCTGATATTCTAATAAATAACGTCCTCTAAAACTACCAGTAACTAACGAAAAAGACATAAACCCAACTAGTATAATCAAAACAAGAACTATTATAGCATGATCATGAAAAAAAATTAACTGCTCCATCAAAGGAGAAGAAGCATCCTGTAACCCTCAACTCGACCAAAATGTCATACAAAAAACAAAAGAAAAAATCAATAAAAAAAAATGCAAGACTAACAAAAACACCAAAAAAAGAAAATATAACCAAAAAAGAAAACTTAACCCAAACCCCATCCAAAAAAGAAAAATAAAAAAAAAAACAAGTAAAAAAAAGACCCAAATAAAAATACAAACTAAACAAAGACCCCAAAATAAGAACAGACAAAAAAAGAAAACCAACAAAAGAAGCTCCAAAAGCAATAAACCCTAATAACTTAGAAAAAAACCCCAAAAATGGAGGAACACCAGAAATAGTTAAAATACAAACAAAAAAAAGAAAACAACCAACTAAAGAAACAGAAAAAACTTGAGACAACCGCAAATAATCCACACATCAAAGAAAAAAAATAAGAAAAAAAGTTCTAAAAAGATAGACAAAAAAGTAAACAGCACCAAAAAACCAAGAAACACAAAAAAGACTAAAAAACCAACCAGCATGCCCAACAGAAGAAAAAGCCAAAATAGAACGAACCCTAGTTTGCCCAACACCTCTAAGCCCTCCAACTAAAGAAGAAAACACAGCCAAAAAAATAAAAATAAAACCCCCCCTACTAACTCTAGAAAAAACCAAAACAGGAGCAATTTTCTGTCAAGTAGACAAAAGAAGAACACCAAACCAACTAAGTCCTCCTAAAACACCGGGCAACCACCAATGGAAGGGAAAAACCCCTACTTTTATAAATAAACTAAAACAAAGAACAAGCAACAAAAAACTAAAAGAACCAAAAAAAAAAGAATCCTCAAAAAGACCACCAACTAACACACCAACCCTCGCAAAAGACTGAATTAAAAAATACTTAACAATCCTCTCAACACCCATAAAACTAGAAAAATGTATAACAACTGGAAGAAAGCGAAGCATATTTATTTCTAATCCACCTCATACCCCAAGCCAAAAACAACTAGAAACCCTTAAAACAGAACCTAAAAAAAGTAAAAACCTTATTATAAAAAAAAAAGGAAGAACCATAAAAGCAAGAATGGAATTACCCACTCAAATCACAGTTAGCAGCCACAATTTCTACAAGTTGCTTCTTTCTTTCTTTCTTTCTTTCTTTCTTTCTTTCTTTCTTTCTTTCTTTCTTTCTTTCTTTCTTTCTTTCTTTCTTTCTCGGGCCCCCCCCCTTATTTAAACAAGAAAAAAAAAAGAAGAGTGATTACTACAATTTTTTTTTTTCCTCCACAAGATTTGATAAATCTGATACCATTTAAAGCTTTGAAAACTCTCAGTTTTTTTTAACTTAAAATCTTTTGTTAAAAACACATAAAGAAAAATTAAATTATCACTACAGATCCCGTCTCATTCTCATTATGAAAATCTGCTGGCAGCCGATTATCCCACTCTAATACAGTCCTTAAATGAGAAGACCTAACAACCCCACGTTGAGAAATAAAACTCTCCCATACAATAAATATAAAATACAAAACCGCAACAAAAGAAATTAAAGACCCAGCAGAAGATACAACATTTCATTTTATAAAAACATCAGGATAGTCTGAATACCGACGCGGTATCCCCCCTAATCCCAAAAAATGTTGTGGAAAAAATGTCAAATTAACTCCCAAAAACATTAAAAAAAAATGAGACTTCGTTCAACGAGTATTTAAAGTCAAACCAGTAATTAAAGGAAACCAATAGTTAAACCCGCCAAACAGTGCAAACACAGCACCTATTGACAAAACGTAATGAAAATGAGCAACAACATAATAAGTGTCATGAAGAACAATATCAATCCTAGAATTTGCCAACATAATACCAGTTAACCCACCAACAGTAAAAAGAAAAATAAAACCTAAAGCCCAAAGCATTGGTGTTTCATACTTTACAAAAGAACCATGAATAGTCGCCAACCAACTAAACACCTTAATCCCAGTAGGAACAGCAATAATTATCGTAGCTGCAGTAAAGTAAGCACGAGTGTCTACATCTATCCCAACAACAAACATATGATGGGCCCAAACAACAAACCCAAGCAACCCAATAGCTAACATTGCATAAATCATCCCTAAATGCCCAAAAGCTTCTTTTTTTACAGAGTAATGATTTACAATATGAGAAATTATTCCAAACCCAGGAAGAATTAAAATATAAACTTCCGGATGCCCAAAAAATCAAAACAAATGTTGATACAAAATTGGATCGCCCCCACCAGCAGGATCAAAAAAAGAAGTATTAAAATTTCGGTCTGTAAGCAACATAGTAATAGCCCCAGCTAATACAGGAAGAGAAAGTAAAAGAAGAATAGCAGTAATTTTTACAGACCACACAAATAAAGACAAACGCTCAAACTGTATTCCATAYCACCGCATATTAATAATTGTAGTAATAAAATTAATAGCACCTAAAATAGAAGAAACACCAGCAAGATGTAAAGAAAAAATAGCTAAATCCACAGAACTACCAGCATGAGCAATATTTCTAGACAAAGGAGGATAAACGGTTCAACCAGTTCCAGCCCCCCTTTCAACTGCCCCTGAAGACAGTAAAAGAGTTAAAGCAGGTGGCAATAATCAAAATCTTATATTATTTATACGAGGAAAAGCCATATCAGGAGCCCCTAATATTAAAGGCACCAATCAATTTCCAAAACCACCAATTATAACCGGCATAACTAAAAAAAAAATTATTACAAAAGCATGAGCAGTAACAATTACATTATATAATTGGTCATCTCCCAAAAGAGCCCCAGGCTGACCTAACTCAGCACGAATCAACAAACTCAAAGCAGTCCCAACTAAGCCAGACCACACCCCAAATAAAAAATAYAAAGACCCAATATCTTTATGATTTGTAGAAAAAAATCATCGCATACCCTTAAAACTAATAAACTCAATTTAAAGACCCCTCTTTTCACTCATGAAAAAGACCAACCAACAAAACCGTAATAAACAAAACACCTAAAACAACAACTCTCTCTCAAGAAGAACTAGTAACCACTAAAGGAATAGGCATCAGTAAAACAATTTCAACATCAAAAATTAAGAACAAAACAGCCAACAAGAAAAAACGCATAGAAAACGGTAAACGAGCAGATAAATTAGGATCAAAACCACACTCAAAAGGAGAATTTTTTTCCACGTCAGAAAAAGACCGCTTACCTAAAAAAAAACTTAAAACCCAAAACAACAAACTTAAAAAAAAAGAAAGTAAAACACAAACAAAATACATTACCACTAATGTTGAAGCAAAGCTTATATTTTACAACATCAATGTAACCCGTTTTATCCGGCACAACACAAATCCTCTCTAAATGAATGAAAAACATATCCTATTGAGTAACAATCAATCGCCTCAAACCCGGCCCTCACTTACAATTCACCTATAGAAAAAGAAAACCTTTAAAAATCGGGCCGAAACCGAACGCAAAACTTCGCTCTCCTACAATTTTTTACAAAGGATAACTCTAAATCAACCCCTAGAAACTCAAACTTTCTCGTGCACCATACACCACTTTGCAAAAATATTCTGAGGCAAAAGCCACCTTAACAGCTTCAACGTTACACTCTTATTAAGCTACCAAAATTGGTTTTAGAGTACACTCATTTTCTGCCTGCAAAACAACTCTTTTTTTTAAAGTATAAAACCAAAAACATTTTAGGAGAACCCCCTTCCTTTGGAGTAAAAATCCAACGCTAAAACTCAGCTTCTAAAACTAAGAGCCCCACCAATATACACAAAGATACAAAAACAACCAAACTACATCAACAAAATGCCAATATCAAGCAGCAGCCTCAAACCCAAAATGATGCCCATCCGAAAAATGAAAAAATACAACCCGAAACAAACAAACAAAAAGAAAGCTGCTACCAACCAAAACATGAAAACCATGAAACCCAGTAGCCACAAAAAACACGGAACCAAAAACTCCATCCCTTAAATTAAAAGAAGCATCAAAGTATTCTCCGACCTGTAAAAAAGTAAAATAACTACCTAAAAAAACAGTCACAATTAAACCATAAATACCACCCATTCGATCTTTTTCTATTAAAGAATGATGCGCCCAAGTAACTCTTACACCAGAAGCCAACAGAACAGCAGTATTTAATAAAGGAACCGAAAAAGGATTCAAAAACTCAATCCCAACCGGAGGCCAACAAGAACCTAACTCAAAAGTCGGAGCTAACCTTCTATGAAAATACGCCCAAAAAAAAGCAAAAAAAAAAAGAACTTCTGAGGCAATAAACAAAAGTATCCCCCAACGAAGCCCCACAGAAACTTGCCCAGTATGAAACCCCTGATAAGTACCTTCTCGAATCACATCTCGTCACCACTGAACTATAGTCATTAAAATAAGAAACAAGCCAAAAAAACAACAAACAACCCCATACCTATGAAATCAAGAAGCAAAACCAACAGTTAAAAAAAAAGCACCAAGAGACCCCACTAACGGCCAAGGGCTAAACTCAACTAAATGAAAAGGGTTACGAACCATCTACTTCTTTTACTAAAATAAACCTTTTACTTGGAAGGCAAACATACTAATTATACTAAAAAAGCCTTACTTTGTGAACAACACATCATTAGGACGAAAACCTAAAGTTTTCTTTAAACTAAAAGTACAATAAAAATAAAAAAAGAATACAGCAAAAAAAACAAAAGCAGAAGACACCATAACACTCTTAAAAGAAAAAAAATAAAACCTAACCGACCCTAAAGAAAGCTTACTTAGAAGCCCCTGCCCTCCTAAAACTTCAAAATAACCACGATCCAACAAATAAAGATTACCAAAAAAGTAATTAAAAGGATACGAAAGCAAACCCTGAGTAGACAAAATTTGTAAAAATCATATAGAACCTCCAAAACTTCTTATAAACTTAAACTTTCAAAAATGCTCACTCACAGAAAAAGATAATAAAAATAAAAAACACCCAAGCACCAAACCAAAAAAAAGAACAAAAAAAACAAAATTTTTATCCCTAACACTAGGAAAAAAAAAGATACACTTAGCCTCAAAAATAAAAAAATAAAAAAAAAACCCCCCAAATAAAGCTCCAGCCCCTAACACAAAAAGAGGAACCAAAAAGTTATAATCCTCCTCACCTTTAGAAAAAAAAGAACATATTTTTAATGCGCCAAAAGAAGAAAAAAGAGAAAGACGAACCCTGTAAGCAACAGTCAAAGAAGTAGCTAAAAAAACAAAAACAAAAAATAAAAAATTTATTTCTCCCCACAAATATCTTTCCAAAATTATATCCTTAGAATAAAAACCACCAAAAAAAGGAAAACCACAAAGAGCTAAATTAGCTAAATTTAAGAAAGTCATAACACAAGGAGCCAGCCTCCAACAAGAACCTAAATGACGTAAGTCCTGAACATGTGAAAAAGAATGAATTAAACAACCAGCACACAAAAAAAGCAAAGCTTTAAACAAAGCATGCGTATACAGATGAAAAAGACCTAAAAAACTAAAGCCAAAAGAAACTGCAAATAATATAACTCTCAACTGACTAAGAGTAGATAATGCAATAATTTTTTTTAAATCTGTCTCAAACAAAGCCCTTAACCCTGATAACACCATAGTAAATAAAGAAACTATCTGTAAAAACACCACAACTATTCAATATCTCCCAATGAAATCCCAAAAACGAATAACTAAAAAAACACCAGCAGTAACTAAAGTTGAAGAATGCACTAACGCAGACACCGGAGTAGGGGCAGCTATCGCTGCAGGAAGCCACCTACAAAAAGGAAATTGAGCACTTTTAGTCATACCAGCAAAAACCAAACACAACCCCACAAAAAAGCCCAAATAAAAATCATCTAAAAAAAAACAATTTCAAGAACCAAGAGAAACTAATCATCCAATTCTTAAAAGAATTATTACATCTCCAACACGATTCATTAAAACAGTTAAAACACCAGAAACCAATGATTTAAAATTTTGGTAATAAACAACAAGACAAAAAGAAATAAGCCCTAACCCATCCCAACCAATTAATAAAGTAATTAAATTAGGGATAAAAATTAAAAAAATTATAGACAACACAAAAAGGACCACTAATCAGGTAAAGCGAAAAACATACAAATCCCCTAATATATAATAATAAGAAAATCAAATAACACTAAAAGAAATAAGGTAAACCACCAAAGAAAAAGACAAAGAAACTCAATCCACTAAGATTGAAAAGCAAACATCAAACCCACAAATACAAAATAATTGCCAATCAACCAAATAACAACCACAATCGTAAAGCAATACAACCAACACAAAAAAAGAAAACACAAACAAAAAAAAAATAAAAAATCTAGTAAAAAGAGAAATACTAACATTTTTCCAAAGAAACACTACAACGAACGAACCCGTATCTTAGACACCACAATCCTAAATTTTTTTTAAACCACCGCTGTTAATAGAAAAAAAGATCACAAAACAAAAAAGAAAAAAAAAGAGGATAGAAATGTAAAAAATAAATCAAAAACGAACTAACACCAAATAAACCAAAAAACCCCCTTCCCTCAAGTAATCTTCCATGGCTAAAAGACAAAAACAAGTATAAACTATATGCCCCCACTAAAAAACTTATGACTCCCAAAAAAAAGAAAAAATAAAAACTAACACCCAAAACCCTTATAAAAATTAACAACTCAGAACACAAATTAAGGCTAGGCGGAGCCGCTATATTTCCACTACAAAAAATAAACCATCAAAACACAAGAGAAGGGTACACAGTTATTATCCCTTTCACCAAAAAAACACTTCGAGACCCTATTAAATCATACCCTAACCTAGCCAAAACAAACAAACAAGAAGAACATAAACCATGCCCAACTATTATCATCAAAGCACCAGAAACTCCTAAAAAAGTTCCCCTTATATACCCTGCGAAAAGAACAGCCATGTGCCCAACAGAAGAATAAGCAACTAGCCCCTTTAAGTCAGTCTGTCGAAGACAAACTATTCTAGTTAAAACACCACCTCAAAGGACAATAGTTAACACACCAATCCTCAACTGCGGAAAAATATAACCATAAAGAAAAAAAATCCGATATAACCCATACCCCCCCAACTTCAACAAAACCCCAGCAAGAATTATAGACCCAGAAACAGGAGCTTCCACATGAGCTTTTGGTAACCACAAATGCACCCCATACACAGGAAGCTTAACCATAAAGGCAAAAACCCTAACAAAAAAAAAACCAAAAAAAAAAAAACCATTAGAGAAATAAATTAAATCTCAACAAAAAAAAATAAAAAAAGACCCAAACTTAGAAACAAAAAAAAGCAACAAAACTAAAAAAGGCAACGAAGCAAATACAGTATACATCATTATATAAAAACCAGCCTGCAAACGTTCTGGCTGATACCCCCAACCAACAATAATCATCAAAGTAGGTACCAACCTAACCTCAAAAAAAAAAAAAAAAAAAAAAAACCTAGAACTAGAAAAAGCTAAAACTAAGACAAAACAAAGAAAAAGAAAAAAAAAACTCAAAAACCTAGAAAAAAATTCTGTGATGTATGCACGCAACCTAGCCAAATACATTAAGTAAGTAATTAAAAAGCTTAAAGAAACCAACAAAACACTAGTAGTGTCCAAAAAAAAAATACCATAAAAACAAGACCACCCATAGTCAAAATATATAAAAAAAAATAAAAAAAAAAACATACACATAAAAACACTACCTCAACGAAACCCTAAAACTAAACTATAAAAAAAAGTACAAGTAAATGAAAACAACAATCCTAACATTCATACAAGCTAATAACCTTAAAAAAATCACTACCATGAGAACGAATCAACCTAACCAACAAACCCAACCCCAAAGCTGCTTCACAAGCAGCAAAGGAAAGTAAAATAAAAACCAGAAAACCTTCTCCCTTCCAAGAATAAACCCTTAAAGAACAAAGAAAAAGACCTAATACTATAAATTCTAAACACAAAAGCCTCATTATGTAATGAAACCGCTGAATAACAAAAACAAATATTCTAATTAAAACAGTCAAAACCCCTAAAGAAAAAGAACTAAAAAAAAAACCAAAATTCATAAGAGCTTGAAGCTAAAAAGAAGTAACGGTTTTGTAAACCGAAGACTGGAGGTCCTTACTCCCGAACTCAAACTGTTAAGCAAGCCAATGCTTTAAATCCTGCTTTCAAAACAAAACCCATAAAGGCAACAGCCTTAATTAACTAAAAAATCTCAAACTAAACGAAAAAAAGGATTAACTAAAAAATAAAAAAAATATAAAAAAGAAAAAAGCTGCCCATAAATAACGTAAGGCGCCTCAACAGGACATCTTCCAATTCAAGTTAACAATAAAAAAATTCTAACAAAAAACCAAAAAAAAAATTGACCAACAGGATAAAACACTTCCCCACGAAAGCAAGAAGAAAACAAAAATGGAACCAAAAAAAGAACTAAAATAGACATTAATAAAGCAACTACCCCTCCTAACTTATTTGGAATAGCACGTAAAATTGCATAAGCAAAAAGAAAATACCACTCAGGCTGAATGTGAAGAGGTGTAACCAAAGGGTTTGCAGGAATAAAGTTCTCAGGATCCCCTAAAACAGAAGGAAAAACTAAAACAAAAAAACTAAGAATAAAAACAACTAATACAATACCAAACAAATCTTTAAACGAATAATAAGGATGAAAAGAAACCCTGTCACCAAAAGAATTTACACCCAACGGATTATTAGCACCAACTTCATGAAGAAAGACAAGATGAACTGCCCTTAACCCAAGAATAAGAAATGGTACCAAAAAATGAAAAGCAAAAAAACGAGTTAACGTAGCATTATCTACCGCAAACCCACCCCAAATTCACTCCACTAAAACCCCCCCAACATAAGGCACAGCAGAAAAAAAATTAGTAATAACAGTCGCCCCTCAAAAGGACATCTGACCCCAAGGAAGAACATACCCTAAAAAAGCAGTAGCCATAACTAAAATCAACAAAACAACACCAACACTCCAACCATGTAAAGACTTATATGACCCATAGTATAACCCACGACCAATATGTAAATAAAGAAAAATAAAAAAAAAAGAAGCACCATTAGCATGTACAAAACGCAAAAACCAACCATAGTTTACATCACGCACTAAGTGAGAAACAGAAAAAAAAGCTAAATCAACATGAGCCACATAATGTATAGCTAAAAAAAGACCAGTTAACACCTGAATTACAAGACATAAACCTAACAAAGAACCAAAATTTCACCAAGAAGATAAATTCAAAGGCGTAGGATAATCTACTAAAGCGTTATTACCCAACCTCAAAATAGGATGACTCTTTCGAACAGGACTAAACATAAAACAAAAAAAAAGGACGTAACGCTCCAACCTGAAAAAAACAAATTTTAGCAACTCTAACCAAACCAATAAACAAAACAACAGCTAAAGACAAATAAACTACTAAATTTCTGTAACTAAAAAAAGAAAAAGAACAATCCAAAGTATTCCAAGAGATTTCTCCAAAAGGAGAAAAAAAAAAAAAAAAAAAAAAAAAAAATGGATATAATTTAAGAGAGAATACGAAATTAGGAATTAAAACTAAAACATAACCAAAAAGAACCAACATTCCACCAATATAAATTAAAAAAAGAGATAAAGAAAACCATGAAGAAAAAAAAGAAAAAACATACACTCTAGAAAAAAAACAATAAAATAGAAGAAATCCCCCTATTCTCATAGGTTGTTGCGCCACCAATCTTAGTCTCAACATTAAAAAAAGCCTAATCTCTACAAAAGCTAATATCATACAAAAAGTAGTTTAAAAAAAACACTAGCCTTGGGAGCTAGCATTCAAAATACTTTGCTTTTTGAATCAAAAGAGGAAAAAATCCGTAAAAAGAGCTACAATCTTTCGCTTAGGGCTCAGCCATCTTTCG